TGTTCGCTCAAGAAAAGTTCTAGAAGATGTTAATCGTAAATAAGAAGATTGTTTACGAAAAAAAACTAAGAAAAATTCACATTCAAATATATAAGAATTGTACAGGAACCGAAATAGTCTTTTATTTTCTTTTGAAAAAATACAAATAGATTTTTTATGAGTAATAAGAAGACTATTCCAATTATGATATTCGTGAAGAAAGAATCGCAATGAATGCAAAAAAGGAACATCTTGAATCCAGCATTGAAGAATTTGAACCAAGATTTCCATATGGATGGGATGAGGTATTAGTATATCTGAGACATAATTTAAATGCGATAATTTGTCCTCTAAAAAGGGAAAAATGGAATGAATTGATCGTAAATTATGATATTTTGGTATTTCTTTTTTTTCTCCGAAAAAAGATACTAATCGCAGCGAGAACGGAATTTCTACAATAATTGCAAAACTTTCTGATATAATTTGAGAATCAAAATGAGAATAAAAAAAATTGTTATGCCCAATGAACCTCTTTTGGTTAGAATCATTAACCGAAGAAATCAAATAATTCTGTTGATAGATTCGAGTAATTAGGCGTTTTACAAGTGCTAAACTAGATTTATTGTCATAACCAAAAACTTCGACAGGTTCGTAAAAAATCGAACCATTTAAACCATGATCATGAGCAAGTGCATAAATATACTCCTGAAAGAGTAGCGGATATAGGAAGTGTTGTTGCCGAGATTTATCCTTTTCTAAATATCCTTGTAATTCTTCCATTGACTTACATTTCTACTTTAACCAGAAACAGTAGGCATTTCTTGGTTATCAAATTATACATAGTGCAATATGGTCAGAACAGAGTATGTATTATGTATGGCAAAAAATATATACCCCGGAAACAGGTAGTCCAATCAACAGATATTTTTCCTCTCCTCTCCTCTTCTATCCAATGGGTTTATCTTCGTTATAATTCCCAGAGGTTCAAAAATCTTTTATTTTTGCAACCCGATCGCTCTTTTGACTTTGGAACAAATTCTTTTTGTCAGTATACTGTTTCTTCTACACATTCGTTTCCAATCCATAATAGAGAATAGTTAGGATTTTTTAAAAAAACAAAAAAAAAGAATAAAAGGACCACTCACAGGAGAACCCTTCCCCGCATCAGGCACTAATTTTTTTTTAACGTCTAATTAGATCGGGTAATTATTCAAATTAAGATAAGAATAGAAGCTCGTTGCTTTTTTTTACCAGAATTGGAGCCGTGGGGCTCTATCCATTTATTCACTAGACCCAACTGTAAATGTGAATTTCTTTTGTCTCCCCCCCCCCCAAAAAAAAAAATGGGAATAATCCGGTAGGAATCAACTCAAAATTCTACTAAAAATGAATATAAGAAGAAATTCTATTTTCTTCTTATTATTACGACATGCTGTTTTTTCCACCCATTACCTTTCAGGATCAGTCGCGGTCTTATAGACTCTACCAATAGTCTGGACGAATTCGTTGCTTCATCCAAATGTGTAAAAGATCATAGTCGCACTTAAAAGCCGAATACTCTACCGTTGAGTTAGCAACCCAGACAAATATGATATGTAGATACGATCGAAATAAAAAAAAAAAATAAATTGAATTGCACTGTACAACTACGTCAAACTATTGAACTAACAAGAAATATAAAGGAAAAATTTGAGGATCAATTATAAACACCAAAATAACAAAATGAGCAGATCGGATTAAAAAACAACGGATTTCCAATAGAAATATCAAAATTTATACAGACCACCCGTTTTCTAAAAATTTTTGATTTTCGTTAAGAAAATACATCTTGTATTGTATAACAGTAAATCCAGCAAACCCATCATTTGACTGAAGTAAAGGAAAAACCAACAGGGGTCGGAATAAATGGATCCATTTATCTACGATCAAATTATATTTGTTCGATACACCATTGTCAATATGAGTGGAATGTTGAGAGAACAAATTCAATTAATTAGTAAGTAAATCAAATAAGGATTTGTGTTGGATTGGCACAACAACAATAAAAAAGTATGAATTTTGGGTAAATAATTACCCAAAATAGATACTAGTTACCTTTCTTTTTTTTTTTGTTATTTCTTTCTATAGAAAGATAATACGAATGATTGATTCCCTTGTAATATAATACACTTTAAATTTGAATCGAAAAAGTTTTCCTAATTCCAACAAATTTGTTTGACTTTTTTTTTATTTCATTTTTCATTTCAAACTTGTTCGGATTTTAACCCTTCGATTTCTATATTGAAGATATACTTACAAAGTTGGTCTAACTTATTTATTGTTACTAACCCTAGATTCTTCCTCCCGATAAATGAATCAATACTTTTTGCTCGAGCTCCATCGTGTACTATTCCTATTTACCAACCCAACACAAATTAGGTTCCTAGCAAGAACAGAATAAACTATGTCGATTCAAGAGCATCTTCATTCCTATAGAAAATGGTGGATGTAAGAATCCACAACGAATCATGTCCTTCAAGTCGCACGTTGCTTTCTACCACATCGTTTCAAACGAAGTTTTACCATAACATTCCCCTAATTCAATTTCGAACCGGTATGGAATTGATTCAAGATGGAATCATGAATAGTCATTGGCTCAACGGTATATAAATACCTTTTATGTATCTATGGATAGATAAATAGTTATCCGGAAAAGTCTTAGAAAGGATTTAAGTTATTTCACCCCATATTCTATCATATGAATGAAACAGATTTCTCAAAAAGACGAATAAACGAATTTACTTAAGTCTTATTTACATCTTCAACGGATTGTTCGGGGTGGTGAATCATGAAAAGGATCCCATTTTTCTCGAACAAAAAAATTCTAAACTTAAAAAGAACAGCCTTTAATAGATTTCCAATCTAATCCCGGATGGATTGGAAATTCCGGAACAAAATCAGTTATTAACCAAATATAAACTATTTCAATGACTCGAAAAGGCCAGAAGTTTCTTTATAATATAGATTTTTCACACTTCTTCGAGTACCAAGGGTTCATAAAAATGAAGATTCAAATCCTTTTTTGTTTTCATGAGTATGGAATAGAAAAGGTCTCGTGTAAGGTAAGATTAAAGTCGTTATTTTTTCTTTCAATTCTTTCTTTCATCTGAAAGAGAAAATAAGAATCAAGAATAAGAAGAATCTAATCTTTTCGTATCCATCATATACAACGAACAATTCTTACCGGAGGTAATCATGGATATTTAAAGAATCACAGACCCTTATTGACTTAACCAAAGGACCGCTGTTACTGAACAATACAATAATATATATATAATTATATAATATAGGACTTGTTCTTTTTTTTTTTATTATCTTGTTATATTTATATTATTTTTATATTATTATATTATACAGTATACAGACAGATTTTGTTTTACTTCAGGTTTCAAAATCTTTCCGCCAATTCCACAGAATATATAAATTTTCATCCATCCAATCGTTACATTACATTGATATCCATTTGAATAAGATCAAATTCAAAAAATGGGATCCAGATTAATTCGTTTTTCTTATTTTTTTTTCTTAGAAGTTTTAAGACGAACCATGAAATGAAATTAATACCAAAAACTACGTAATCTTTAGTCTCCACATAAAATAAAGTGTGGAATTGGGATACACTATTTATTTTTCTTTAGGCCCCCTTGGGAATGGAATAGAAAAAAGGGCCTTTTCCATTTCGATTCAGAATGCATCATGTTATAATTCCCATTTCACGGATATGGAACACAAAGCTTCCATAAGTAACTAACTTCAATATGAATATGAGTAGTACAAGCATACTCTGAATGGGAATGCTCCCCCAATTCAAAAAAGAATTGGGAATTAAAAGAAATATCTTTATTTCTACCCGTGCACTCGATCGCGTTTGTGAGAAACCAAACGAAAGAAAAGATATAATTCGTAGAATTATTCCTAGAATTCAGAACAGAGGGTTGGATCACATTATATCCAAAAAGTTGTTAAAGAGAAGAATCTTTCGTTTCTGATGAAGACGATCTGGGACGGAAGGATTCGAACCTCCGAGTGACGGGACCAAAACCCGCTGCCTTACCGCTTGGCCACGCCCCATTTAGATTTATATTCGACACTAATAAAGACTAATATTGGTATTGGTCATTCGTCAATCCCAACCCAAATACATATGAAATACATTGTTGCTAGGATTCAACACATGTAAATATAGAATAAAAAAATTATTGATCATTACATAAAATTCAATTAAGATATTGTATGAAACTATAATTCCTTGTATTCTCATTTGAGAATGAAAGGAAAGATTTTGGATTGGGGAGAGTTCGAAGAAAAGGAAGGGTTTTTTGACCCGCCTTTTCATTTTTTCCCTCATAAAAAAAACTCAACCAAAATCAAATTTTCTAATCTACAAGAATGAAATGTTTGTTATGCTTAATATCTTTAGTTTAATCTGTATCTGTCTTAATTCTACCCTTTATTCGAGTAGTTTTTTCTTCGCCAAACTGCCCGAGGCTTATGCCTTTTTCAATCCCATCGTAGATGTTATGCCTGTCATACCTGTACTATTTTTTCTCTTAGCCTTTGTTTGGCAAGCCGCTGTAAGTTTTCGATAAAATCTTTACTACTCTGCAAAATTCATGATTTATCCAAAAAAATTCTAAAAATTGATAAGATCAGATAAGTTTTACATTATGAACCCTCGATTCAAAAATGGAAATTCTTGTATATTGAATTGAATGACCGCGGTGATAAATTTTGATCAACTTATTTCCTCGTTCTGACCTTCCAGTAAACAAGGACTTTCTAAGGACCCCACAATACCCAACAATGGATATGGCCACAAATTTTTGGTAATGAAGGAATCAGAATCTTTCTTTTCTTGTATTCCAAATAAATTCGTGAAAATTGTTTTTTTTTTTCAAGAAAAGACTTCATTTTTTGGGGCGTTATGTCAAAATAGTGTATGTGATAAAAAATGGGCAATCTATTTCCTTTTTTCAAAAAAA